TTCCCGTAGCAATTGGGGTTATGGATTTTCAGTTTATGGGGGGTAGTATGGGATCCGTAGTCGGAGAGAAAATCACCCGTTTGATTGAACACGCTGCCAATCAAAATTTACCTCTTATTATAGTGTGTGCTTCTGGGGGGGCGCGTATGCAGGAAGGAAGTTTGAGCTTGATGCAAATGGCTAAAATATCGTCTGCTTTATATGATTATCAATTAACTAAAAAATTATTTTATGTATCAATCCTTACATCTCCGACAACTGGTGGAGTGACAGCTAGTTTTGGTATGTTGGGGGATATCATTATTGCCGAACCCAATGCCTACATTGCATTTGCAGGTAAAAGAGTAATTGAACAAACATTGAATAAAACAGTACCCGAAGGTTCACAAGCAGCTGAATACTTATTCCAGAAGGGTTTATTCGACCTAATTGTACCACGTAATCTTTTAAAAAGCGTTCTGAGTGAGTTATTTAAGCTCCACGCCTTTTTTCCTTTGAATCAAAAGTCAAGCAAAATCAAGTAGAGCACTAAGTTCAATTATTTTTTTTGTGTTTGTAGCAAAAAGTAGTTAGTTTATCGGAATCAAAGTAAATAAGATAATAATGGCCTTTTCTTTGGTGATAGAAGATCGAATTGTAGAAAGAATCAAAACGAAAGTTGAGGATAACTCTTTTTTTTACCTATATTCCTGATTACGAATCAAGAAACCTTTATCACCAAGAGTGAGTTCTTCCTTTCCTGAAATTAGTAAAATAAAACGAATTTGGTCTTGTCTTAGGTATATAATTTGAAATTTCAATATAGATAATAGAGTTTTGTATCTTTCTCTATCTCCCGAAAAACCATTTTAGCTAAAAATCCATGTTGGGTCGGATTCGAACCAATCCTTCGATAATCGGTAAAAAACTCTTTATCTATTTTTCGAAAATTAGAAGACAAGACCAAAAGACAAAGAAATGAAGAAAAATAATAAAGTTTATTATCATTATCATACATATCTTTCTCATGGAGGAGATGAATAAGTCCATTTATTTAGTTCTACAGTTCTACATTCTTTGCACTTATTCTTATTATACGTACTCAGTTAGATTTAGATATATCGATACTTCGATCTATACTAAGAATTTAAAATTCTTCAAATTCTATTAATAATAAATATTATCTAATTAGAATTCAAATTCTTATTAGAATTCAAATTCTTAATTTAATTATAATTATTACAAGATATCTTTATTTATATAATAACATAATAACAGATACAAATAGTAAATCGAGGTACCCCTTCTATGACAAATTTGAACCTTCCATCTATTTTTGTGCCGTTAGTAGGCCTAGTCTTTCCGGCAATTGCAATGGCTTCTTTATTTCTTCATGTTCAAAAAAACAAGATTGTTTAGATCCGCTGGGACCCAATCTCATCCATTTTTTTTTGGAAAACGTAGACTTGTATCATAACACGGATATCTATTTATTGGAATATAGTATAACATGTGATTTCCACCGAACATAAAGGAAAGAAAAAACTCTTATGCCCGCAGAAACATGATATATGGATATATCAATTCTAGCAATTTTCAAATAGATCAGGATCTCTGGATGGCTGAAATGTAGTCGGTGAATCTATATGTATATCGATATGTATAGTGGGATCGTATTAAATAAAGAGTATGTTATTATTTTAGATTTAACCAATTTGATGAATTACTCCTAAAGGTTGACATCAAACTAGTGCTAGTTCACCTCAAACTAGTGCTAGTTGATGAGAGTTACTTCGGAAACAAAAAAGTAAAGTCAAATTTCTCTGGGGTATTATCTCAATTCCAATAAAATGCAATCGAGTAAAGTATGACTTGGCGATCAGACGATATATGGATAGAACTTATAACGGGGTCTCGAAAAATAAGTAATTTCTGCTGGGCCTTGATCCTTTTTTTAGGTTCATTAGGCTTCTTATTAGTTGGAACTTCCAGTTATCTTGGTAGAAATTTGCTATCTTTTTTTCCGCCTCAGCAAATCATTTTTTTTCCACAAGGAATCGTGATGTCTTTCTACGGAATTGCGGGTCTCTTTATTAGCTCTTATTTGTGGTGCACAATTTCCTGGAATGTAGGTAGTGGTTATGATCGATTCGATAGAAAGGAAGGAATAGTCTGTATTTTTCGTTGGGGATTTCCGGGAAAAAATCGTCGCATATTCCTCCGATTCCTTATAAAAGATATTCAGTCCGTTAGAATAGAAGTTAAAGAGGGTATTTATGCTCGTCGTGTTCTTTATATGGACATCCGAGGCCAGGGGTCCATTCCCTTGACCCGTACTGATGAGAATTTGACTCCACGAGAAATTGAACAAAAGGCTGCTGAATTAGCCTATTTCTTGCGTGTACCAATTGAAGTATTTTGATAAATTGAGAATCAGAACGTTCATTCAATTAAAGAAAACGTATATGAAAGAACCATAAAACGAAACTCTTTTTATGGTCTTTATGCGTTTTATGGTCTTTATGCGCACGCAATTCAATAACAAATAACAAATCGAAATATTGGATATTTTGATAGCAAAGGAGTTCTTTCGTCTCAAAATCTGAATAATATTCATTACTTAAAGTGGTTCTTTCGATCATTCATCGAAAGGATACACTTTATTTTTAATTTGACCAATTGAGATATCAGGAAACAATATTCTCAATTTCTTCATTCGAAGTGAATTCTTAGCCTATTTCTGTATTCTTTCTAGATTCAAAGACTAACCACAAAATCACAAAGAAAATAGATTCATAAGTTCGATACCTTGTATAAAACTCATGTGTGTAAGAAATATTCGATCGCATAGAGTGTATGAATGGGTTGATTAATAATTTCCAGACGAAAAAATGGCAAAAAAGAAAGCATTCACTCCTCTTTTCTATCTTGCATCTATAGTATTTTTGCCCTGGTGGATTTCTTTCTCAGTTAATAAATGTCTGGAATCTTGGGTTACTAATTGGTGGAATACTGGGCAATCCCAAATTGTCTTGAATAATATTCAAGAAAAGAGTCTTCTAGAAAAATTCAGAGAATTAGAGGAACTCCTCTTCTTGGACGAAATGATCAAGGAATACTCGGAAACACATCTCGAAGAGTTTGGGATAGGAATCCATAAAGAAACGATCCAATTAATCACGATACAAAATGAGAATCGTATGGATACGATTTTGCACTTCTCAACAAATATCATCTGTTTTGGTATTCTAAGCGGGTATTCAATTTTGGGTAAGGAAAAACTTGTTATTCTTAACTCTTGGGCTCAGGAATTCCTATATAACTTAAGTGACACATCAAAAGCTTTGTGTCTTCTTCTAGTAACTGAGTTTTTTCTCGGATATCATTCACCCCCAGGTTGGGAATTCGCTATACGCTCTATCTATAACGAGGTTGGAGTTGTTGCGAATGAGCAAACTATAACTATTCTTGTTTGCACCCTTCCAGTAATTTTCGATACATGTTTTAAATATTGGCTTTTCCGTTATTTAACTAGTCTGTCTCCGTCAATTTTACTGATTTATGATTCAATAACTGAATGATAAAGGATCCATTGATATTAATCTAATCCAATTAGAATGCTTGGTACTTTGTAGGTGTCCATAAGCAAAGTATTGAAAATCATATTTACTCTTCCTATTTCTAACCATCGGGAAGATTCATCCTAGATTATTCCAGCAAATAGCAGAATCGTGGCTAGGGAACTATACTAGCGACCTACCCAATTTATTGTAGAAATTTTCGCGATCAATGATTGGACCATGCAAACTAGAAATGCTTTTTCTTGGCTAAAGAAACAGATTACTCGATCTATTTCCGTATCGCTCATGATATATATCTTAACTCGGACGTCCATTTCAAGTGCATATCCCATTTTTGCACAGCAGGGTTATGAAAATCCACGAGAAGCGACTGGGCGTATTGTATGTGCCAATTGCCATTTAGCTAATAAGCCCGTGGAAATTGAGGTTCCCCAAGCGGTACTTCCTGATACTGTATTTGAAGCAGTTGTTCGAATTCCTTATGATATGCAACTGAAACAGGTTCTTGCTAATGGTAAAAAAGGGGGGTTGAACGTCGGGGCTGTTCTTATTTTACCGGAGGGGTTTGAATTAGCTCCTCCCGATCGTATTTCTCCCGAGATGAAAGAAAAGATTGGCAATTTGTCTTTTCAGAGCTATCGCCCCAATAAAAAAAATATTCTTGTGGTAGGCCCTGTCCCTGGTAAAAAATATAGTGAAATAACCTTCCCTATTCTTTCCCCGGACCCTGCTACTAAGAAGGATGTTCACTTCTTAAAATATCCTATATACGTAGGCGGGAACAGGGGAAGGGGTCAGATTTATCCCGACGGCAACAAGAGTAACAATACAGTTTATAATGCTACAGCAGCAGGTATAGTAAGCAAAATCATACGAAAAGAAAAAGGGGGGTATGAGATAACCATAACGGATGCGTCGGAGGGACGTCAAGTGGTTGATATTATCCCTCCCGGACCAGAACTTCTTGTTTCCGAGGGCGAATCTATCAAATTTGATCAACCATTAACGAGTAATCCTAATGTAGGCGGATTTGGTCAGGGAGATGCAGAAATAGTACTTCAAGATCCATTACGTGTCCAAGGACTTTTGTTCTTCTTGGCATCTGTTATTTTGGCACAAATCTTTTTGGTTCTTAAAAAGAAACAGTTCGAGAAGGTTCAATTGGCCGAAATGAATTTCTAGATTCGCAGATTTATCGATATCAAGTACGTAAAAAGAACCAAATTCTTGTTGGCGATTATTTATTATCAAAAAAATGAAATTATGAAAACTCCTTTGTCTTATTTATACTCTTCTTCAAAATCTACATTACATACTCTTTTTCTACGAGATACTGGGAATCCCTTGTACCACATAGTATGTAGATTTTGAAGAAGAGTATTTGGCTTTCATTTATTTTGATTTAGTTTTTTAAAATTGGAGTAGTGTAACTATGTTACT